GAGGAAGAAGAAGAAAATGAAGAAGAAATAGAAGAAGAATATTATCAGATTCATTCAAGAAGATCCAAACGTGTGATAATTTATAATGATAACGATAATTATCAGAATACCAATTCTATTTCTAGTATTTATAATAGTTCTAGTATTAGTAACAATGATAAAAATGATGATCAAACGGAAGAGGGAGAAGTTGCTTTGATACGTTACTTACAACAATCGGATTTTCGTCGCAATCTAATCAAAGGATCCATGCGCGCTAAAAGACGTAAAACAGTTATTTGGGACCTATTTCAAGTAAATGTACATTCCCCGCTTTTTTTGGATCGTCTAGACAAAACTTCTTTTTTTTCCTCTTTTGATATAAACGAAATAAAGAATCTAATTTTTAGGAATTGGATGTACAGAAAACAAGAATCAGAATTAAAAATTTCCTATTTTGAAAATGAAGATACAAAAGAAGAAAAGGATAAAGAGGAAAAACCCTATAAAAATGAACAGATAGAAATATCAGAAGCTTGGGATAACTTTATATTTACTCAAGTAATAAGAGGTTTGATGTTATTAACCCAATCTTTTCTTAGAAAATACATTATATTGCCTTCATTAATAATAGCCAAAAATATTTTCCGTATATTATTATTCCAAATTACCGAGTGGGACGAGGATTTTAAGGAATGGAATAGAGAAATGCATATTAAATGTACCTATAATGGTGTTCAATTATCAGAAACAGAATTTCCCCAAGATTGGTTAATAAACGGTCTTCAGATAAAGATTATATATCCTTTCTGTCTAAAACCTTGGAGAAAATCTAAGGCACGATCTCATCATATAGATAGAATGAAAAAAAAATATAAAAAAACAAATTTTTGTTTTTTAACAGTCTGGGGAAGGGAAGCGGAACTTCCCTTTGGTTTTCCCCGGAAACGACCTTTTTTTTTTGAACCTATTTATAAAGAACTCCAAAAAATAAAAAAAAAGGAAAAAAAAAGATTTTTACAATTTCTAAAATTTTTCAATAAAAAAATAAAATCCTTTTTAAAAGTTAAAAACGAAAAAACAAAAAGAGTCATAAAAATAGTTCGAGTTATCAACCTAATAATGAAAAAACTGGAGAAAGTAAATCCAAATTTCTTATTTGAATTGAGGATAAAAAAAGTATATAAACCGAATGAAAACAAAAAAGACTTCAAAAGAAATAATAAGATTCTTCGAGAATCGTTCGTTCTAAATCGAACAATGGATTGGTTAAATTATTCACTAATAGAAAGAAGAATTCAAGATCTTTCTGATAAAACAATCAAAATCAAGAATCAAATTGAACGAACCGCAAAAGACAAGAAAAAAAAAGAAATAGATCTAATTTATGATAATAAAAGATCGGGATCACAGAAACATTTTTGGAAAACATTAAAAAAGAAGAATATCCGATTAATGCGTAAATCACACTACTTTATTAAATCATTCATTGAAAAAATATACATAGATATTTTGCTATGTACTATTACCATTTCTAAGATAAATACACAACTTTTCTTTGAATCAACAAAAAAGATCTTTAATAAACCCATTTACAACAATGAAATAAATAAAGAACAAGAAGGAATTGATGAAACAAATCAAAATACAATGAATTTTATTTTGACTATAAAAAAATTGTTTTCAAATACTGATAATACTAAGAATAGCAATCAAAATTCCAATACTTATTGGAACTTATCTTCCCTGTCCCAAGCATATGTTTTTTACAAAATATCACAAAATCAATTACTTAATAAGTCTCAATTGAGACCTGTACTTCAATATCAAGGGATCTATCCTTTTTTTAAGGATAATTTAAAAAACTATTTTATGATCCACGGAATATTTAATTCTAAATCAAGACATAAAAAAATTCATACATATGTAATGAACGAATGGAAAAATTGGTTAAAAGTTTCTTATCAATACGATTTATCTCAAAAAAAAATGTCTCGATTAGTAGATAAAGAATGCCGAAATAGAATAAATAAACATTGTATGATTAAAAACAAGGAATCAAACCAATTGGATTTATATAAAAAATATCAATTCATTTATTCCATGAAAAAAAATGACTATGCAGTAAATTCATTTATAAGTCAAAAAAACAAATGGAAAAAACATTACAGATATGATCTTTTATCTTATAAATACATAAGCCTCCCTAATTTATACACTTATGAATCAACATTAGAAATAGAAAGAAACGGGGACCAAGAAATTCCATATCATTTCAATACATTGAAACCTGAATTATTTTATGTATTAGTAAGTATATCGAGTAATGATTATCTAGAAAAAGGATATCTTATTGATAGAAATACAAATAGTTTGGATAGAAAATATTTTGATTGTAGAATTCTCCATCTTTGTTTTATAAAGAATATTGATATCTGGACCAATGCACATATTGGCATCAAGATTCATAAAAATACTAAGACTGAATTTAATAATTTAAAAAAAATGAAAAAAAAAGATCTTTTTTTTTCATTCCCATGCAATCAAAAAAGGTTCTATCATACGGCATCAAATCATGATACTATATCCAATCTAGGAACTTGGTTCTTCCCAGAATTTGTGCTACTTTTTGATGTATATAAAATTAAACCTTGGATCATCCCAATAAAATCACTCCTTTTTCATTTTTCTATAAATGAAACAAGTAAAAAAATTAACGTAAATTCAAAGAAATCATATAAAAAAAAAAAAGATCTTGAATTAGGAAATTCCAAGGTTGAAGAAGATTACGCAAGATTCAAACTAAAAAAGGATATAAAACAATATAAGAGCAAGAATGAAACGGAACTGGATTTTTTTTTGAAAAAATATTTCCTTTTTCAACTAAGATGGGCTGATCCCTTGAATAATAAAATAATGAAAAATATCAGGATATATTGTCTCCTACTTAGAATGATAAATCCAAAGTATATTGCTATGTCTTCGATTCAAAGAGGTGAAATAAATCTAGATGAAATGATGATTCAAAAGGACCTAGTTCTTGCAGAATTGATAAGAAAGGGAATATTTATTATTGAACCAATTTGTCTATCTATACGAAGGAACGGAAAATCTATTATATATCAAACTATGGATATTTCATTGGTTTATAATAAGGAACACCAAACAAATCAAAAATACACAAAAAAAAGATATATTGATAAAAAGGAGGTTGAAAAATCCATTGCACGACACAGCAACATATTTTTGAGTGGAGACAAAAATCATTATGATTTACTTATTCCTGAAAATATTCTATCTCCCAGACGTCGTAGAGAATTTCGAATTCGAATTTGTTTCAATTTGCCAAATTTTAATGTTGTGGATAGAAATCCAAGATTTTGCAACGAAAACAAAATAAGAAAATGTGGGAAATTTTTCAATGAGAACAAACATATTAATACAGATAGAAAAGATTTCATTAAATTCAAATTGTTTCTTTGGCCCAATTATCGATTAGAAGATGTAGCTTGTATGAATCGCTATTGGTTTGATACCAATAATGGCAGTCGTTTTAGTATGTCAAGAATACATATGTATTCACAATTTAGAATGAATTCAATTCCAATGAAAAATGAAAAAAATTTATAGTGGATTAATGTATTCGGTAGATGAAAGCCGAAACATATACAATGTGTAATATTCTAATACATGATGCTAATTTCATAGTGTATCAATTTTCACTAGGAATAGCGGAATCCTTTTAAGTAAAAATAAATTGTTCTAGTTGCTGAATACATATATGTTTTGTATATTTGGATCAAATATACAAAACATAAACCACATAAATAAAAAACAAAGTAGTATATGAATAAAATAAATAAAATACAATTTTGATATATACTAGATAAAAATAACTAGCCTAAGAAATATTATTATTTTTCCCGATCGGTAAAATTCACAGAAAAGAAAAATAGAAACTTTAATTTATGGCAGTTCCAAAAAAGCGTACTTCTATGTCAAAAAAGCATATTCGTAGAAATCTTTGGAAAAAAAAAGGATCTTTAGAGGCAGTAAAAGCTTTTTCTTTAGCTAAATCTATTTCCACCGGAAAGTCAAAAAGTTTTTTTGTGCGACAAAAAAAAGTCTTGGAAAAATCTTAATTGACATGTTTCAAAGAACTTACAAATTTCCATTTTTGAATTGGAAGACAAATAATTAAATTTTACTAATGTATTGTATTTCATTTCTCCTTATTAGTTAGAACTAGGTAATATGAAAAATAAGAATCTTTCTGTCTACTTGATTCAAAGTACACAGTATTTTTTTTTATAGTCTTTCTATATTTCTATTATATTCTTATATTCTATTTATTGAAATTTATATTGTATGAATTGTGCTTTTCTATTTTGAAAAGCACAATTACGATAGACAAGGAAGAATTTGAATATTTCATTCTACTTTCTACTAAGGTGTTGGGTCTCAAAATCATTAGAAAAAATTATGAATTTTATACCCCGACTGAGAACGAAACTTTTGAGTTCTTATTGTTCGGGATAAACAAGAATTAGGTTTCTAGTACGGAAAAATTGATTCTTAAAACTGAATCTACAAAGATGAAGATACTAATTCCATATTATTGATATTGGACATTTCCATATGAATGGAAATGCATCTTTCTTCATTGTTTCCTAAACCCTATTGAATATCGACAATTCAACATTAATTTCCTTATTATTATTTAAGGTAAGCCGCCATGGTGAAATTGGTAGACACGCTGCTCTTAGGAAGCAGTGCTAGAGCATCTCGGTTCGAGTCCGAGTGGCGGCATAAGGTATAAATAAGAATTCTTATTAATTATTAATATTATAGAATAATATAGACACAATAGATCTAATAGATAGACACAATAGATCTAATAGAATATAAAATATAGAAAATATTCTATTTGAGATTCTATTTAATCCCCTCCCCGATTTCAATTATTTAAAAGGGAATCTTATTTATGATATTTGCAACTTTAGAACATATATTAACTCATATTTCTTTTTCGATCATCTCAATTGTGATTCTAATTCATTTGATGAACTTATTAGTCTACGAAATCGAAGGATTACGTAATTCGTTAGAAAAAGGGATGATAGCTACTTTTTTCTCTATAACAGGGTTTTTAGTTATTCGTTGGATTTCTTCGGGACATTTTCCTTTAAGTAATTTATACGAATCGTTAATCTTCCTTTCATGGAGTTTATCCATTATTCATATGATTCCGTATCTTGGGAATCATAAAAATTATTTAAGTGCAATAACTGCACCAAGTGTTATTTTTACCCAAGGTTTTGCCACGTCAGGTCTTTCAACTGAAATGCATAAACCCGTAATATTAGTACCTGCTCTACAATCTCAGTGGTTAATAATGCATGTAAGTATGATGCTCTTGAGCTATGCAGCTCTTTTATGCGGATCGTTATTATCAGTTGCTCTTATAGTGATTAAATTTCAAAAAAGAATCGATTCTTTTTTGAAAAACAAGAATTTTTTAAGTTTAAGGAAGTCGTTTTTCTTTGGTGATATGGAATATTTGAACGAAAAAGGAAGTGTATTAAAAAAGACTTATTTTCTCTCATTTCAAAATTTTTACAAATATCAATTAATTCAGCGTTTGGATTATTGGAGTTATCGTGTCATTAGTTTAGGATTTACTTTTTTAACCATAGGCATTCTTTCTGGAGCAGTATGGGCTAATGAAGCATGGGGTTCGTATTGGAATTGGGACCCTAAGGAAACTTGGGCATTTATTACTTGGACCATATTTGCAATTTATTTACATACTAGAAAAAATTCAAAATTGCAAGATCAAGGTACGAATTCGGCATTTGTAGCTTCTATAGGATTTCTCCTAATTTGGATATGTTATTTTGGGATCAATATATTAGGAATCGGGTTCCATAGTTATGGTTCATTCCAATTACTATCTAATTGAATAAAATAAACTACATAAAGAATACATAAAAAAATCGTCTGATACACAATGAAATTTTGTACAAGTTTTTGAGAACCTTTTAAATAGAGGAATTATTCAAATGGTTCTCAAAAACTAAAAACTTTAGATGTATCTCATTAAAATTTTAATTCACCCTTTCTTTTTTTTCATTGTAACAACGAAGAATCGTTAAAATATAAAAGTCAAAGAATTCTAAGACTTTCTTTTCAATTAATGAAATTCATTTCATTTAATATGAAATCTAAAAAAAATTAGTATCTATAAAAATAATTAGATAATAGAACTTGTACCTTGTCAACCGATAACGGGAGAACGAAATCAGGATAAATACCAATTCCTATTACAGGTAGAAAGATACAGATCGAAACAAATAGTTCTCGTGGTCCAGAATCAAAAAAATTCGAATTTGGAATATTGAATAGCTTGTATCCATAGAAAATCTGACGTAACATAGATAATAAAAAAATAGGAGTTAATATCATTCCAATTGCCATTACAAAAGTAATCAAAATTTTTGGCATGAAAAGATATTTTGGGCTGGTAATTATTCCAAAAAAGACTAAGAATTCTGCAACAAAACCACTCATTCCTGGCAATGCAAGAGAAGCCATCGAGAAACTACTAAACATGGTAAAGATTTTTGGCATTGGGATAGATATCCCCCCCATCTCTTCGAGATAAACAAAACGTATTCTATCACAACTTGTTCCTGCTAAGAAAAAAAGTGCAGCACCAATCAATCCATGAGAAAGTATTTGTAAAATGGCTCCATTAAGTCCCATGCCAGTTATAGAACCAATTCCTATAATTATGAAACCCATGTGAGATACGGAAGAATAAGCAACACGTTTTTTTAAATTGCGTTGACCAAGAGAGGTTGAAGCTGCATAAATGATTTGTATTGTTCCTACTATCACCAACCAGGGAGATAATCTAGAATGAGCGTGAGCTAATAATTCCATATTGATCCGAATCAATCCATATGCTCCCATCTTTAATAAGATTCCAGCTAAAAGCATACATGTACTGTAATGTGCTTCTCCGTGGGTATCTGGTAACCATGTATGTAGGGGTATAATCGGCGATTTGACAGCATAAGCAATAAGAAAACCAAAATATAGTATTATTTCTAATGCTGCAGGATACGATTGATTAGCTAATTTTTCTAAATCTAATGTTGGTTCATTGGAACCATATAAACCTATACCTAGAACTCCTATTAAGAGAAAAATGGAACCTCCGGCAGTGCACAAAATAAACTTTGTAGCCGAGTACAGGCGTTTTTTTCCTCCCCACATGGATAAAAGTAAATAAACAGGAATTAATTCTAATTCCCACATGATGAAAAAAAGTAAAAGGTCTCGAGAAGAAAATGATCCTATTTGGCCACTATACATTGCTAACATCAAGAAATAGAAAAATCGCGGATTTCGAGTAACTGGCCAAGCTGATAAAGTAGCTAAAGTAGTGATAAATCCTGTCAGTAAAATGGGTCCTATGGAAAGTCCATCGATTCCCAGTCTCCAGTGAAAATCAAAAAGATTGATCCATTTCAAATCCTCCTTCAATTGGGTTAATGGATCGTCCAATTTGAAATGATAACAAAATACATAGCTCATTAGAAGGAGCTCTAGTATACATATACATATAGTGTACCACCTATATACCTTATTTCCCCTATGAGGAAAAAAGACAATTGAAGAACCCGCGAATATGGGCAAAACAAGAAGTATTGTTAACCAAGGAAAATAACTCGTGATAAAGACAAGATAAAATTAGACCAGAAAAGCCCGTGCTCGGGAGAAGAATAATATATTTTCTTTTCTCGAGTACGGGCTTTTGTCAGTAAAGAGGAATCAACTGATTCAAGTAGAGTTTTTTGTCAAATATCAATAGGAAAGACCCATACTGCGAGTTGTTTCATGCCATAAATAAACACGGACACTCAAAAAATCCGTTGGACAAGCGGATTCACATCTTTTACAACCTACACAATCTTCGGTTCTTGGGGCAGAAGCAATTTGCTTAGCTTTACATCCGTCCCAAGGTATCATTTCCAATACATCCGTGGGGCAAGCTCGAACACATTGGGTACATCCTATACATGTATCATAAATCTTTACTGAATGTGACATTGGGTCTATAAATTCCAATTTTGAACACAAAAGATTTTCAATCTGGTAAAATAAGAAAATGAAATAAATCATATATTTTTATTGTATACACCAGACGAATCAATGATTTATAAAAATCTTAAGAATTAATCTATTTTTTTCTATTTTTTAATCTGTTTATGATAAAGGGCCAAGATACTTTGATTTACATTTCAATAACCATTAAATATGAGAATATGAGTTTACAAATTCAATTCATGTAAATTTTACTATATATTTCTATATCTATATAGATATAGAAATATAATTCAGGATATGATAATATATTATATATCAGATGAATACATTTGTTATTAGGTTAGTGATAGAATAGGTTAGTAACTCTAAATCATAAATCTATATGAAAAAATATAAGAAAATAAATAAGAAAATAATATGAATAGAATAATTATGACTAATTATTCAGCAAATTCGATTGATTGATACGAGTTGATTTTCTGTTACGATGGATCGACGAAACAATAGCTAGCCCAATAGCTGCTTCAGCAGCTGCAATGGCTATAACAAAGATTGCAAAAATTTCTCCTTTTAATTGTCGACTATCAAATATATCGGAAAATGTGACAAGATTTATATTCACCGAATTCAGTATAAGCTCAAGACACATAAGTGCTCTAACCATGCTTCGGCTTGTGATCAGTCCATAGATACCGATAGAAAATAAATAAACACTTAGACAAAGTACATGTTCTAACATCATTGATAAATTCCTCATCTATCTCAATTCATTTCAATATGAGAACAAAAATTAAACCGATTCAGTTTACTAGAATAGAATAATTACAGAACAAAAGAAGATATTCACAGTAGATTGAGATTCAATACATTTTCATTCTTGAAATTTCAAGAATGAAGTTCTTATTATACTAGATTCTTGATATTAGATTATTGACGAGCCATAGTAATTGCACCTATCAAAGAAACTAAAAGAATTATAGAAATGAGTTCAAAAGGAAGATAAAAATCTGTGGATAAATGAATCCCAATTTGTTGAACGTTACTTATTAAGTCCTTTTCTATAATCTGATTTGATCTTGTAGTCCGAAAAATTCCGTACCATGACGTATTTGGGATAGTAGTCATTAATGAAAAAAAAATACTTGTACAAACCAATGGAGTGATTCTATCTCCAATGGTCCACAAATAGGAATCATTGGAATATTCTGAACCGTTCATGAACATCACAGCAAATATGATTAATACATTTATGGCTCCCACATAAATAAGGAACTGCGCGGCAGCTACAAAATAGGAATTCAATGAAATATAGAATAAGGATATACAAACGAGAACCAATCCCAATGAAAAGGCAGAATCAATGGGATTGGTAAGTAATACTACTCCCAGACCTCCTAATATAATAACTGATCCCAGAAATACTACAAGAATATCATGTATTGGTCCAGGTAAATCCATTCTGAAATAAAAGATAAATAAATAAGTCAAAATATTTCATGACCTTACTAAGGATTCAGTAAAGGAACTATTTTTTTTTATGATACCTTTCTAATTGAATGAAAAAGAATGAAAAAAAAAAATGGATATCATTAGATAGATAAAATAAAATTCTTTGGCTAATCCTACTTTATTCTAATTTATTCTAAACCAAAGCTTAGTAATTGGTAATCGTTCTTGAACCAAGGAAGGGGTTTTTCTTTTTTCATTTGATTTGTTTAATCCATAACTGTTTGAATTGTATAATCTCCAATTATTGAAACTGGTAACCGACCTAAAGAAATTTGATTATAATTCAATTCGTGACGATCATAAGTGGAAAGCTCATATTCTTCAGTCATTGATAAACAGTTTGTTGGACAATACTCGACACAGTTACCGCAAAATATACAGACACCAAAATCAATACTATAATGAAGCAGTTGTTTTTTCTTAATATCTTTTTCCAAATTCCAATCAACAATAGGAAGGTCTATTGGACATACGCGGACACATACTTCACAAGCAATACATTTATCAAATTCAAAGTGGATTCGACCACGAAAACGCTCTGATGTGATTGATTTTTCATAAGGATATTTAATAGTTACAGGTAAACGATTCGTATGGGATAAGGTAATTATGAAACTTTGTCCAATGTACCTTGCGGCTCGTATTGTTTGTTTGCCATAATTCATGAACCCAGTAACCATAGGTAACATATTTTAGATATCCATCAATAAGATTTATGTTTCTGTCTCTTGGGTGAGAGAAGTTAGAAATATAGAATATTCATTATTGTTTTCTCTTAATTTCTTATTTTTATTTCTACTTTATAGTGAAACAAGTTGAAAAGAAGTTGTCAATAATAGATTACCTAGAGAAATAGGTAAAAGAAATTTCCATCCAAGATTTAATAATTGATCCATTCTCATCCTAGGTAAAGTCCATCTTGTTGTGATAGGAATGAACAGAAACAAATAAGCTTTAGCTAATGTAATAAAGATACTAATTGCTATTACAAAGACTCTAAACATTTTATTTATTCCAAAAAGTTCAGTAAGAGATATGTACGGAATAGAAAAATTCCACCCACCTAAATAAAGAACTGTTACAAATAATGAAGAAACTAATAGATTTAGGTAAGAAGCAAGATAAAAGAATCCGTATTTTATACCTGAATATTCGGTTTGATAACCTGCTACTAATTCCTCCTCTGCTTCTGGTAAATCAAAAGGTAATCTTTCACATTCTGCTAGAGAAGACATTATAAAAACTAGAAATCCTATGGGCTGACGCCACAGATTCCATCCCCCAAAACCATATTTGGACTGTGCCTCAATTATATCAACTGTACTTGAACTGTTAGATAATTATAGTCGATGATAACATCACTGCTCCCATCGCTATTCCAAAACCGTACATGAAACCTAAGCTTCATACGGCTCCTTTATGGCCACAAAGAAATGTAAGGTAAGGACTAGTTTAGTATTCTTGCTCTCCTTGGACCCTAGGTAAATACAATGTAAAGATAAACTGGATGTTGGAGAGTCCTCAATTCGACCAATAAAATTCTGTCTGCTAGAATAAGAAAAAGCACTTCCGAATGGATCTCATCCCTTATAATATTAATATTCTAATGAATAGAATCAAAAATTATTTTTGTTCAGCAATAACTTAAGCCTTCAATAAAATACTGGTTATATTCATAAATAGAAAAATTTAGACATTAGTTAATGAATCATGATAAGAAATTTCCATATGCATATGTATCAAGAAAGAAAGATTTTCTTATTATTCCCATTTTATTCTTTTTTCTTTTTTTATTATATTATCATATTGCATCCTATTTGTCTTGTTCCTTTTCTTCTTTCTCAAAACTAAAAAAAAAGGAAAGAAAATAAAGGATTAATTCGTTCTTAATAGTTATTTATTTAATCAGTGAATAGTAGCATACTCTAGATCGGAATCGTGGGGAAGTACTGCTTGATCATTTCTACCAACTCCAAGCCCTTATTATAATTCGTTTTATGCGAAGTTTTATGCAAAAATAACTTTTTTTGATACCTTACATTATTTCCATTACTTATCCTTTGCATACTTTAGTGTTCCTAACTGCCCACTTTTTTTTTATTGATCCCCAGTATAGTAATAAATACAGTTGATCTTTTCCATCCGCTTCAAGATATGACGACTAAGAAAATAATCTCAATCTTGGGGTAAACAACTTAAACTTATGTTTACTTCAAATTTCTTCTTGTACCTAGGGAATGAGATTTTTCTTATTTTACTGCAAATTGAGGAGCAGTTTTGTTTCACTCATATAACTATCTGGTTTAACTCATCAAACTGAAATATTTAATTATTTCATAAAAAAGACGAAGATATTTATTCAAGACATTCAATTTATTTATCTTCACTTACTTTAGAAAGTCTAAAGTTTTGAAAGAAAATAAAAAAAAAAAAAAAAGATTTTTTTCTCTTCTTTTCTTTCATATTCATATTTACATATTGAATTAGATTTCTATTTTATTGTATTTCAATCCATTTCTTTTCTCTTTTCTATAAAAGAGAAAAGAAAAGTTCATATTCCAACGAATCACACGTAGAGATATTGCTAACACACATAGAGTTAATGGTATTTCATAACTAATCGATTGAGCTGCAGCTCGCAGACCGCCTGAAAAAGAATATTTATTATTTGATCCATATCCTGACATAAGAAGACCAATGGGGACAATACTTGAAAAAGCAATCCATAAAAAAACACCTATACTGAGATCAGCTAAAACAAGGTGATATCCAAAAGGAATTACTAAAGAACTTAGTAGAATGTATATAAAACCTATAGAAGGTCCGACCCTAAATAAATGAATATTACCTCTAGATGGAAGAAGATTCTCCTTGAAAAGTAGTTTGGTCCCATCCGCTAAAGCTTGAAGAATTCCTAACGGGCCAGCATATTCAGGTCCAATACGTTGTTGTATTGCTGCAGATATTTTTCTTTCTAACCACACAATGACTAATATCCCCATTGTGATTCCTAATACAAGGGTGAAAATGGGGACAAAAATCCATAAGGATCCATATCCTTCTTTTAAGGATTCTAATCTATAAAAAGAATTAATAGTTTGTACTTCTGTCGTATCAATTATCATTTCAACGATCAACTTCTCCCATAATGATATCTATACTACCTAGTATCGTCATAATATCAGCCAATTTCATTCTTTTAACTAGCTGGGGAAGAATTTGCAAATTGATGAAACCGGGTGGACGGATTTTCCATCTCCAGGGGAAAACACTACTATCTCCTATTAAATAAATTCCTAATTCTCCTTTTGGGGCTTCTACCCTTACATAAAGTTCTTGTTTTAACAATTCAAAATTGGGTGAAAGTTTTTTAGTAAGAAATCTATAGTCAAAATTATTCCATTCGGAATTATTTGTCCTATGAAAACGCCGGTTTTCTAAATTTTCATAAGGTCCTCCAGGAATTCCTTCTAGAGCCTGTTGAATGATTTTTATGGATTCTTGCATTTCACCGATTCTTACTAAATAACGAGCTAATGTATCGCCCTCTTTTTGCCATTTGACTTCCCAATCAAATTTATTGTAACACTCATAGCGATCAACTTTACGAAGATCCCATTGGATCCCAGAAGCGCGTAACATTGGTCCTGATAAACCCCAATTTATTGTCTCCTCCCCACCAATAATGCCCACTCCTTCAACTCGTTCCAAAAAAATGGGATTTCGCGTAATGAGTTTTTGATACTCAACAACTTCTGTTAAAAAATAATCACAGAAATCAAAACATTTATCTATCCAGCCATAAGGTAAATCCGCAGCTACTCCTCCGATGCGGAAATAATTATGCATCATTCGCATACCTGTGGCAGCTTCAAATAGATCATATATTAATTCCCTCTCTCTTAAAATATAGAAAAAGGGAGTCTGTGCACCAATATCGGCCATAAAAGGACCAAGCCATAACAAATGGGAGGCTATACGGCTCAGCTCCAGCATTATAACTCTGATATAACTGGCCCTTTTAGGCACTTGAACACTTTCCAAGCGTTCTGGTGCATTTACTGTTATTGCTTCTGTGAACATAGTAGCTAAATAATCCCAACGTGTTACATAAGGCAAATATTGTATAATTGTTCGGTTCTCCGCTATTTTTTCCATCCCTCTGTGTAAATAGCCCAATATAGGTTCACAGTCAATAACATCTTCACCATCCAGAGTAACGATCAGCCGAAGAACACCATGCATTGATGGATGGTGAGGCCCCATATTGACTATTATAAAATTTTTTTTTGTAGCTGGTAAAGTCATCTTTTTTTTTCCTTAATTCATTATTTCATGAATTTATTAAAATAAAAAGAAAATAATAATAACTGAACTAAGAAAAAAAGAATTAAAAAATCAAAAGGAACAAGGATAATAATAAGAAACTCAAAGAAGAAATTCAAATTTAATTAACGAGTTTTTGGTTCCCGAATATCTAACTGATCTATTAATTTTTTATAACGCATTTTATTTTTCTTTGACAAATAAGTCAATAATCGTTGACGTTTTCCCAGAATTATTCGTAGACCCCTTTGCGATAAAAAATCTCTTTTGTGCAATTGTAAATGTGAAGTAAGTCTCCGTATCTTATTGGTGAAATGGGATACTTGAAATTCAACAGACCCACTATTTTCTTCTTTTTCTTCTTGTGTAATAACTGAGATCAATGATTTTTTGACCATTCAAAAGGTAAGTGACTCCCTTTTATCGTTGTATGTGAAAGACATATATTGTTCAAAAGAAATTTCTTTTTATTAGCTATTATCTATACTTAATACTTAATTCATTCCATAAATTTCAAAAAAAAAAAAAAAACTCAATAATAATATCATAACATACAAATAACATACAAATATAAAAAAAAAGAATAAAAGAAAATAAATAAGAAAATAAAAATAGAAAGAGATAAAGAAATCTGTAACTGAACTTTAATATAAATTTAATAAATCTATCTTAAATCTAATATTAAATATATCATATATCTTTAAATTACACAATTAGAATATAATGTAAAGGTAAAATCCAATTATTCAAAATCTCATATGATGTCATATTATTTCTTATTTAAAAAATATCTTTATTTTATATAGTTTTAAGTTAATTAATAACGTAAGTAATAAATTTGACTAATTATTTGATCATATTATTTGATATTTGACCAACTAATTGCAACTTTTATTTGAAATATTTAATAAAACAAAAAATCATAATTCCAATATTTGTATTTTTGTATTTGATCTCTTTCATATTTTCTTATTATTATTTTGTTTTTTTTTTTTAAGAGATAATAATTGGTGAATCGGAAATAATTATAAGAAAAAAGAATAATTTGTTTTCTTATGGAATATACATATAAATATGCATGGATAATACCCCTTTTTCCGCTCCCAGTTACTATGTCAATAGGATTTGGACTTCTACTTATTCCGACAGCAACAAAAGATCTTCGTCGTATGTGGGCTTTCCTAAGTGTTTTACTACTAAGTATATCTATGTGGTTTTCAGCCAATCTATCTATTCAGCAAATAAATGGAAGTTTGACCTATCAATATCTATGGTCTTGGACCATCAATAATGATTTTTTATTAGAGTTCGGACACTTGATTGATCCACTTACTTCTATTATGTCAATACTAATTACTACTGTTGGGATCCTGGTTTTTATTTATAGTGACAATTATATGTCTCACGACCAAGGATATTTGAGATTTTTTGCTTATATGAGTTTTTCCAATGCTTCAATGTTGGGATTAGTTACTAGTTCCAATTTGATACAAATTTATATTTTTTGGGAACTAGTGGGAATGTGTTCGTATTTATTGATAGGTTTTTGGTTCACACGACCCGTTGCAGCAAGTGCTTGTCAAAAAGCTTTTGTAACTAATCGTATAGGAGATTTTGGTTTATTATTAGGAACCTTAGGATTTTATTGGATAACTGGTAGTTTCGAATTTCGGGATTTGTTCCAAATAGTGAATACCTTGATCCATAATAATGGGGTTAATTCTTTATTTGTTACTTTATGCGCCCTTTTATTATTTGTCGGTGCAGTTGCTAAATCCGCACAATTCCCCCTTCACGTATGGTTACCTGATGCCATGGAAGGACCCACTCCTATTTCGGCTCTTATACACGCTGCTACTATGGTAGCAGCAGGAATTTTTCTTGTAGCTCGTCTTCTTCCTCTTTTCATAGTTATACCTTACATAATGAATCTCATTTGTTTAGTAGGTATAATAACAGTGCTTTTAGGAGCTACTTTAGCTCTTGCCCAAAGAGACATTAAAAGAAGTTTAGCCTATTCTACAATGTCTCAATTGGGTTATATTATGTTAGCTCTAGGTATAGGTTCTTATCGAGTTGCTTTATTTCATTTGATCACCCATGCCTATTCTAAAGCTTTATTGTTTTTAGGATCCGGATCCATTATTCATTCAATGGAACCTATTGTTGGATATTCACCAGAGAAAAGTCATAATATGGTTCTTATGGGAGGTTTAACAAAATATGTTCCAATTACAAAAACTACTTTTTTATTAGGTACACTTTCTCTTTGTGGTATTCCGCCTCTTGCTTGTTTTTGGTCCAAAGATGAAATTCTTCACGATAGTTGGTTGTACTCACCAATTTTCGCACTAATAGCTTGGTTCACAACAGGATTAACCGCATTTTATATGTTTAGGATGTACTTACTTACCTTTGATGGGTATTTGCGCATTCATTTTCAAGATTATAGTAATCTTAGTAATAAAAATAGTAATAAAAAAAATAGTTCGTTTTATTCAATATCTCTATGGGGAAAAGGGACAGTCAGTAGGAATTTCTTTTTTTCAAAAATGAATAAGAGTAAGGTTTGTTTTTTTTCAAAAGATATATCTAAAATTGACAAGAATTTAAGAAGTAAGATACGAGACTTTATTACTTACTTTAGAAATAGGTACACTTATATGTATCCTCACGAATCGAGCAATACTATGTTATTTCCTATCCTTGTATTAGTACTATTCACTTTGTTCATTGGATCAATAGGAATCTCTTTTAATGGAGGAGTAAGAGATTTGGATCTATTATCAAAATGGTTAACTCCATCAGCAACCCTTTTTAATAAAAAATTTAATTCTTCTGAAGATTGGTATGTATTTTTGTCAAATGCTTTTTTTTCAGTAAGTATAGCTCTTTTCGGACTATTGATAGCATCTATTTTTTATGGATCTATTTATTCATCTTTCAAAAATTTGGGCTTAATTAATTTATTTTTTAAAATAGGTCCTAAAAGGATTATTCTGGACAAAATAAAAGGTGTGATATACAATTGGTCATATAAGCGTGGTTATATAGATATTTTTTATACTGGTATTTTTACCATGAGTATAAGAGGGTTAGCCGAGCTAATTCAGTTTTTTGATAAATATATAATTGATGGAATTCTAAATGGAATTGGTGTTGCAAGTTTCTTTATGGGCGAAGTAATAAAATATATAGGAGGTGGACGAATCTCATCTTATTTATTCTTGTATTTTTCTTATGTTTCAATTTTTTTATTCATTCTTTTCTTTTTCTCTTCTTTCAGTCTTCCCAATTCCCAATTCTCTTGATGGGTCTCCAGATCAGAATCTTCGTAAACTGGGCTATCTTGATAGCGTGCCTCTTGAAAGTGAAATTCATCCTTTTTTTTTTCCTTTCCATTCACTCGGATCTCTTCCGTTTCATCTATTTTGTCCAGATCCTCCTTTTCTTCCGAACAAAGGGAAGGGTTTTCTTCGGTGGATCCCTCTTGTTCCTGTTGAATCTCCTTCATTTCGTAAGTTCTTTCTACATCGCTTTCTTCCTTTCTTTCTCCCCCTTCTTCCGTTTC